GATGCTACGGCAGTGCCTAATATGAGTTTGCTCCTGCCTCAGACAGCTCCCATCGATCGATTTCAGAGGTTTCAACCACTGAACTTGCTTATGCTCCCCTTTGATCGAGTGCTATTTCTATAATCAATATTGAGTAAGAAAGAATTGGCTTCAATCGAGATTGCCCCGGCTTCTTAGGCACATGAGGAACCGGCCTAACATCTTTTCAATCGAAATCCCAATCAAAGACAAGTTCTACCAAGGCCAGGATCTGAAAGAGAAGATTCACTTTCCGGAATTCCAAGTGACATGATTCCTTCAGAAGCTAAAGTTGAATGATCGAAGTCTCCTTCAGGTTCAGTCGAAGAGATCGAAGCGAAGTCATCAATTCAACCATTCGCATGGTCTCCCCTAAGCATGTTGATGAGCCTCTTTTCCAAATGAACCGAACCTCGATACCACATTCATCAAAGAGATACGGCCATCTCTCTAGGTTGCACAACCCCTTTAGATCGTTCTATTCGTGCTTGAAAAACGACCCCATCGGTCCGCTCCTTTTAATGGACATTCTTAGCCGTCCTCCGAGGGTTAACACCCCATAGATCAGATCGTGAACTCTTTCAGACCCTTAGTTTCACTTGGTTGGGGCAGAGTTTCAGCCTGCCTTCCACCGAATATAAAAAACCTTAGAGCTGCCTAACCTGCTGACATCCCGGCGAAGAGAGTCATTATTTGTGTCACATCTTCGAATTCGAGAGAAGGCTTTCCTGTTATCTCTCAAATTATAGGCATTGAAGCGATCGAGCGAGAGAAAGAAAGAAAACTATTGCGCACACCCTTCATTCGCCCTTGACTAATATAATAATAGAAGGTAAGGCAAAAGCAGCTTAAGCCCTTCCAATCACCCGAGAAGCCCTCGATGAACCGCCTAACATATTATATATACAACTATATAAATACAGATTTTGAAGTATGACTAATCTGAGGAAGAATCTTAGTTCCTGCACCTTGCGTGGCATCTCCCAGTCTACCACGGCTTGCACGCACCTTCTATTGATCCAACCAACTCATGCTGTCGCCAATCCAGTGCCCAAGGAACTAGACCTTATGCAAAGCACCTTTTTCACATAGAGCTGATTTTCCCTTATGATCTGGAATTGGTCATAGTCTGCCAAGAGGGCTTAAAAGGGCCTAAGGATTTTCTGCCATAGTCCTTCATTAAGTTACATAGTTGTTTTAACACCAGGAGTCTCTTTAGGCGGTCCCGTGAAACAAGTTCGCCCTCAAGGGGAGTTCTTTTTCTTTCATAAGAAAAGCCCCTTTATTAGTAAGGCGGTCCAGTAAAATGGAGTACCTTCACCTCCTTTGTCACTTAAAAGGTAAGAATGGGCATACTCCACTATGGGTGTAACGGAGAGAGGAACTCTCTTTCCAGAAGAGGGATTGGTAGTGAAAGTTTTCCCAAAAGATTAGGAAACTCAATCACTCCTGTTGAAGTCTTAGGTCTAGCACGTTGCACCCTTGAGCCCTCTGATCACTTGGTCAGTACCAATCCTAAGACCAAATGCTATCTCAAAAGAGTACATGCTGCTGCTCTAACCTCTAAAACCTGAAGAAGATTCCAGCCCTCCTCGGCGTGTATGATGCCCTGATGCTGTCATCCGATATCAGGACTGCGTTTGTCCAGGCGCTGCTGGATCCTGACAAATATCAAAGCCACTTCGCTGAGGTGAACATGAAGGAGGCCTTGTATGCCCAGTATTCGGCTGCTGTCACCTTCACTAACGACGACCTCATGTTGAAAACAACTGAACACAATCGTCCCAAGTGATTGGGGAGATTGACAATCACAAGGTCAATCGCATCCTGTTGGACCCTGGTTCGTCGGTCAGCCTTCTGCCCCTGCGACCCCTCAAAGGGAGCCAACCAAAGCAGAAGTGAAGGCCAAGATGTTCCCCAAAACGGCAGAAAGATCTAAGCCAGCCTCGAAACTACAGAGCCGGCCGGAATCATCAGCAATTCCCTCTTCAAAGAATGACGAAGGTTCAGAAGGAAAAGCTATTCTCGATGCAGCAAGCAACGCAGAATCAGAAGAGGTTTTTCTTCCTCGATGATACATCAAGTGACGCAGGGTCAAGTGTGCTCCACGTCGGAAGTGAATCTGATTCAGAAAGAGAAGCCGAGCTGACTTAGTCGTCCAAAGGCCCTAAGTGAGTAAGGTGACATACGAGAGGGAACTTCTAGAAATGGAATTCTTCCCCGAAAAGAGGTCCAGACGATGCGCACTCCTGATGGGCTCAGAAAATCCATGGCAAAAATGGAGGTCTCGGTTGTGCAAGACCTGAAGACGTGTTATGTCCCATCCTAGTTGGCCGGGAGGCGTGGGACCTTGTTCTACCAGTCGACTGAGCAGCCCCTCTGGAGAGAAGACCAGATTCATAAGGAAGATCCTTACAAAGATGCCACCGAACCGGTGAAGACTCATTACTATTCGCCGAAGGTTAAGGCTTTATTAGAGAAGGCGGGATACAACTTCAGGCAGCTTTCATTTTTTTGAAGAAAATGGTAAGCCGGGTCAATCTGCTATTCAATTGTTAAAAAACCTTGAATTATGCTTTCTTAACTTCCGAATTTCAATTCGTATAAAAGTCGATGGATGCGGCGTGGTTACCATAGCTCATGCATTTATTTGAATCTCTGGAAAAGAGTTTTGGGGTTTCGGGTACTAAAAAAGGCTCTACTCTACCCAGCTTTTATCCCGTAGTTGCATTTCTCTCCCGGTTATTAAATAATAAGCCCTATTTGATCTAGTAAGGGAAGGGGTCTTTCTAAAGGTCACAAAGAAAGGTTCCTGGAATCTCATTTTGTTGGCTTAGCATTCGCATGCCACTCCCAATCCGACGAGAGAAAGGAAGAATGAATTCTTGCACTAAATAGTATCCGTTTGTAAGGAGTGTGTGAGCGACCCCTGAAAGTGCACTGAGAAGTAGTGCATTTATTCTCTCCCTTAGAGTCGGGGAGCATGAGGTGAGTCATAAGCCTGGACAATGAGAAGCACATGCCTTAGCTTATGGGTAAAATAAAGAAAAAAGTGTGCTTCTTCCCCTTTTGGGCACTAATGTGTGTGGTGCCCCTCTATTCACGTAATAGACTATTGCTATTAGGTTGTTCATCCTTTTCACATGCATACAACTCGGTATAGAAATGCCAGGCTCAAAAGCATTCGAGCATATCTTTTTTTGAGTAGCTGCAAGTGAGCCTTATTTTATTAGTCTTAGTAAAATCGCTGTCTTGATCTAAATATAGGCCTTTAGGCTAAGATATCAACGGAGAGTTCTTTCTTAATGGGATGAGGGGAATAAGTAGCTGATCAAGAGAGATGTAAGAAGCAGGCTGTACTGCAATCTAACTAAGGGGTGTGTGGGATCCGGCAAAAGAGGCGCGTTCTACTATACTATTGTATAAACCACCAGCGTCCATTACAGCACCTTCGCCCTACATACATAAGGGAATCGAGGTTTGGAACCCCTTTTCTATTCGAATGAGAAAATCCGAGCATCCGCCGAATGGGTAAGGCAGACGTATCAATCCAATCCATACGATTCATTCATTAATAAATTGACGGGTGTGAAGACCGGGCAAGGTTGTGCTATCCCCTTGTTCAGCCCTACAAAGTAAGCTCTCAAAGTCCTACCTTATTATTCTTCTTGGATTTCAAATTTCATGATTGTAAAGGAAAAACCTACTTAATGGATAGAAATGTGGTGATCGATCAAGTCTATGCTACGGGTAGATTTGTACATGAGAAGGAGCCCCCCCTTAAAAGAACACCAGCCACTTCTGTCTAATATAAAACCACGCTTTCCCTCCCTCAAAACAATGCTCCTCTCGCTCAAAAAAAATGAGCATACTCCATACATATCCGAAGTGAATTGGCTGAAAGACCCAGAAGTCTAGTCTAGAGGGGTTTTAGGATAGGAATAGACAGGATTCATTTCATATCCAGTACAAATCTAATCTAATCTGATCCCAGGGAATAAATACATTTCTGAATTTCCTATTTTCACACAAATTTCGCTCTTTCCTACGTTGCTTTCTGGGGCTCATCTAAGTGATGTGCGCGGTACAAAGGCCTATCAATCAGGTAAGCTCGGAACTCTTTTGATTCATCCTATCGGCTCTGCTCATCCCAAATAGATATGATATCTTCCAGATTTTGGAATATAAATGAAGCCCTTTTTTATTCCAGAATAGAATACGAATGAGAGTCCAGTTACTCTCTTTCATCGAAAACAGAACGTAATAATATTATTGAATATCTGGAGCAAACATAATCTAAGTGAAGATTCATTCAATGAGCATCCTTTATTTCATAGAAATTGGGGGCAATAGAATCTCCTTGCGTAGGGAGGGCCAACCGATCCAACTTTCAGGCATCAAGATAGGTTTCAGGCGTGGATGAAACTCATAAGAGATTCCCGTTCTTGAAAATCTGCACTTTTCAAAATCCAGAAAACAGACGGGATTCTAGGATTCGATTCGCAAAGACTTATTTGCATACCTATTCCGGTTGATCCACACCATACTGTATTCTCGTAAGATGATACACACTAGCTAACAATCCGCCTGGTGCTACATCATAGGCACACTGGGAACGTAGATAATTGTAACCATATACATATGAAATGAGAGCAATGGAGTACCTATAATATTAATGTTGGGCTTTATTTGTCAAGTCAATCTTCCTTTGTAATCGAAGCCCAAAGATCTATGAACTAGCTCATGCTTGACTAGCCAAGCAGATGAACGACTAGCATTCCTTCACGTCCCACATTTCTTTTCTTTTATGAGTATTTCACATTTACGATGAAATTTATGAAGATTGACCCGTTGTTTATTATTCCGCACAAAAACATCCTGCCAGCCCTAAGCACCATGATATATTTGCTAGAAAGCCGCACTCATTTCTTGAAAGGCATAGGACTTTCAAAGTGGATTTTCTCCTTCCAAAGGGCACAGGCACAACCATCACTGGCAACCCGCTCTGTCTCGTATGAAGAATGGGCAACGGGCATTCCTGGAACAACTGGGACTGGAAAGGCAGTCAACTCACTCCGCATTACCTCGGGTCATTGGTCACAATCGAGTCAACTCTACTCACTGGTCTATGGAAACTAGCCCCTCTGTCCCTTTCCCTTCTCAAGCTAAGCAATCGAAATCGAAAGATCAGGTCAGCTTTGCTTTCCGAAGTCCGCTCTCGTCTGCCTGGTCACTATCCCCTCTTCGGTCTATGATCACTGGTATTAGACGACGCTCTTTAAAACGCGCTATAACCGCATCTAATCAACTCAAGGCATCAAAGGTCCCTATCCAATTCGTCGTCAAAGTTCTAGCTCATTTTTAGCAATAAGCGTCGAGAGAACAGATGCTATTAAAGAGCTAGAAGCTCGTAACTCGTTCCACTCATATAAAGCGGAACGTTCCCGCTTCTCTCGAAGCTTCCCCTTCGACGTGCGGGCTATATTAGCTTTGCGAGTGAGATAGCTTGTTGAATCATTTGTCACTATAGGAATCGGCGCCGGCACAACCTGAACCGTCACCTTCGTCCCTTACCCCTGACCTCTGGTCACTAATTGACCCCGGTCTCTAAATTGACATTGACTTCTGCTCTGAAAAAGAAAACATCTCTCTAAAACCAACACTGCTCTTGTTCTCTTCCGTCTTCGATCTCTTCGACCTCCGATCCGCTATGCTCTTTGTAACTATACCCTCTTCTCTGGTAACTCAACGGAGATCCTCTTCTTTCCTCGCTTTTGAACGCTTTCTTTCGTCACTCTTTTTAGCAGCTGGAGCAGGAGGCAGGAATCTTTCTATTTGAACAGGCTCTGACCTCTGTCCCGCTCGCCACAAGCAACAGGCACCCTTTCCGGCACAATCAAAGGCAACAGGAGGAGCAGAAAGGCATTCAAAAGCTTAAGCGGGGCATCTTGCATAACAGATGTAAGACAACGGATGTCATCAACCAACTAAGACTGATTGAAGTGAGTTACAATATGGAAACGGAAACTAGACTGAAAATGTAGACAGGACTTCCTTAAATTCGGCATATGGGACTTGGACCCTTGCCAGTTGAGAGTGGAGCCTATCTATACAGAAATAGAACTTGCTTAATTAAAATGCCCGAATATAAAGTCAAGAATCTTACGTCTTTCGATCTGAAATCGGAGGTTGTGGGATACCATTACCATTGGTCATCGGAGGTGGGGATACATACCTATCTATGGGCGGTCTTTTAGCGAACCGAGCCGGGAAAGCATAAGAATGTCTTCTTTTGCATAAAGGGCTGAACCGACGGCAAGATCAAGGCACTTACCCGCAGCAATGAGTCTTGCTTATTAAAGGTAGCGAAGTCACTAACTAGAATTAGGGGAAGCGCTAGGCTACTAGAAGGGATCGATCCTACACCCGGAAAAATTCGTTTTGAGTGAAATCCCCCGGCAAAGTCCTTACTTAACTTACCTGGCTCCAGGGAAAGACATTCTTTAGGGAACGGCCCCAAGCCAAGTGGCATCGCGATTTAGCTGTTGTCGAAAGGGAAGATAGTTCTTTGATCCGAAGCAGTTCTTGCTCAAGTTGAACCAGCTGTGAAATAAGCGATTGTTCATGTTCACGAGTCAGCTCTTCTCGCTTTGCTCTTGATGCGGCATAACCGGTCTTAGCGAGATCTGCTGCTATAGAATCAATTGCAGTTAGCTCTATTCCCTGACCTCGGGGAGATGCTTCTTTCTTATAATAAGAGTATGCCATCACTGGTTGTTGCCGCTGTTCAGAGCAGGGCAGATGGGGAAGGAAGATGCTTTTTAATAGCTATCTTTCATACCCGCACAAAATTCGACTTTTATTCTGAGATGGAGAGAAGGCCCTGTGCTACTATCTTTTTCTTTTTCACAAGGATTGTTTCAGAAGCCGAGAGGTAAAGAGATAAGGAGCTAGCCTTTTAGAATCTTATTTTTGAGATGCAAGAAGTCACTAGTACCTGGAAAGATAAGATGTGAGCAAAGAAGAAGCTCTTGCCACTGTCGTCGTAACCGCAGTTGGAGGATCGTCATTACCAGCCTTGTCTCTTGTTGAATCTGTTTCCTCTTTCGACTGTGATTTCTCTCCGGAAGTTGAATTTGCTTTGGTGTGGTTAAGCTCTTCCTTATCTTAGGACGAATCAGCAGAGAAGGGCCTTCGAACTCTCCTGTTTAGGAAGAAAGCTGCCATTGAACTAGGCTCCCATTTAGCATTGAAACTAAAGAGTGAGTGAGATTCCGATTAAGCGAGGGAAGGAACCCCGGGGTAAATAAAGTTTCGTATAACAGAACCATTAGCGATTCTCGCTCTTGTCTTATCTGCTGCTGTCTCTGACTGACGAAGAAGGAGTCCCACTACACGAAAAGAAAGAAGGTAGGAGCCCATCCCGGGTGAAATGGTTGATGGTTGAATGAATGTGACCAAGCCAAGAATGGCTTTTGTTGACAGAGAGATTCTCTTTTATAGGAAGCAGAATAAGCACAGTTAGCAAGATCCCCTGCTATTTCAGCTGCCGTTGAAGGAAGAACCGATGTGATTGCTCGAGTTGAAGAAGTGGATGCTGGTATCGTAGAAAAAAAAAAGGCTGCTAAAAGGACAGATTTCTCTCTATTGATTAAGTAATTTCCCGAGTCAGATGCCATGAAATGAAAAGCGTTATATTCCAAATTTTCAGATTTTTTAGGTGTTCAGTGAGTGAGTGAAAGTCGGATGAAAGTTCTCCCAGGCTAGGGAAAGGGCAAAAATGAAAATCATAAGAGAAGAAAGACAAAATAAACAGAGGGCACATTTTAGACATGAAGAATCTTAGCAGAGCTCCCTCCCATCCAATTCGGTGCCTAGCCTCTTTCCTCGATGCAGCAAGCTGAGATAGTTGAATTAGATGTCATGTCAGTTCCTCTAGCAGACGAGAAGGCCTTCTTCTCAAACCCCTTCTCTTCCTCAACAGGGCATTCGTGCAGAACCCCTTCTTTCTATGTCTTGCCATTCTTCATGTGCAGCTCCTTCTGTGCATCTGATCTTTCCTGTCATCGAAATCGAAGAGGGACAACTAGTTAGCTTTCAATTGGCATTGGCCTACTTACTTCTCCACTTTTCGGCCTAACGACTGCTACCTTTTTCGATTGCTTTCATCCCTTGTGGCGAACTAGACTGAAAATTGATTATATAAAGAATCAATTTTGCTTCTTGTGTGATACAAGAAAGACCTCGAGACTTAAAAGATGGGTCCTTTAGGTAATCGATTCATCGTCAGTCTCTTTATAGACTAGTAGTGCAACTAGTGCAACTTCTCTTCTTTCTTTTTCTCTCTCCGGGTGATTGGATCGCCCCGGCTGGGTTTTTTCTCTTTTCTAGGGGGCCCTGAGAAGCGCCGCACTCCAATAACTGATCCTTTTGTAGGTGATGGGGCAAAGCGTACCCCGGTCTCCCTTGACAATAGTTTCTAATGTTCTGTCTTGATGAGTGGGAGAGGTAGCCGAATTAGGCTCTCACTATTGGCACAGACGGAGCAGGAAATTGCGATCCTATCGTTCAACCGTATCTTATGCAAAATCTAATCCTCGAGTATCTCATTTCGCTTTCTACTTTGCTAATCCTGCCTACTTCTATCTGGCTAATAGCGAGCTGTCGTATTTTTTCGCGCCTCCGCGGATTTACCATGGAGACTTACCAAGAAAAGGTCCGAGAAAATCTCGAGGACACTATCGTTGAACGTCTCTGTCAGCAGCTTAACGATCTTTTTCCCCAATATGGGCTGACTCCATCTAGAAACGCCCCCTTTTCTACGATCGTTCGGAACCTTCTTGACGAGGTGGAGGCACCTGAACGGTTAAATTATGTGTCCGATATGTACAACAGCTTGGTAGAAAACGGAATCCAGAGCCCGTTTTTCCACCAAATTGTTCAGGCTTTTCTTGCAATAATGGGGGGTGGGGGCTAATCCGTTAGCGGGCCCACTTGGCCTCTTTCCCATGCAGCTAAAGGAGGATTCGTGAGAATGGCGTAGATAGAAGGACCGAGCGCCCCCGGACTAGGCGCTTTAGTCCTTGGTGCTGAACCGGGAAACCTACAGAAGTCAGAATGGGAAGAGGAAAAGGAAATCCTAGCTATTCTTAGCATGGAGTAATAGCACTTTCCCGCTGTTGTGTAAGGGTTGACTGGAAGCTGTGAATTTATGTGATTGGCGAGAATGCTTTCGGTCTAGATTGATAGATGAGCTTTCCCCCTTTAGTATGATAGGCAAAGGTCTCATAAGGTAGTCAAGGGGCGGAGGAAACCCTTGCATGAAGAAAGATTGAATCCTTAGCCTTCCGGCTTCAGTACCGTTCCAGTGGATGTAGAAGCAAGTAAGCTCTTAATTCCTTGTATGATTGAGTTTATTAGGTTCCTTTCTTTCCTGTAAGTTTACTAAGGCTGGTTCTCTTCTAGATTGAATATTGATTTAAACTTGCCTATGGCCTTATAAAAAAGCGTAGTTTAGGTGCTATGAAGGGTTGTATCCGTACCCCTGTAATAAGCACCTTACGAGCGTCCCGAGCCAATGAGGGAGAAAGTCGACGGGTCCCCTGCATCATCAGATGAGGGACACGCTTTCTCCGCTGACCTAAATATGTTACAGGCTTAAGAAGGGATGGAGCTAACGAGAGGTTTGTAGGCCCCGAGCGACGTACGCTAAGGTAGTCAGCATCTGGGCCGGTCGGTAGAACAACCCTCGTAGTATAGCGATAGACCGATGCTAGAGTTCCTTCTTTTTGTTTCGAGGTACCTTCCTTTTCAGTCTCTCGTTTATTGCCCTTCAGGCTAAGTAAAGAATTTCATCATTCTTTCTCTAAATCAGTTTTTTGCTCTTTCGAGCTTTCGATTCATCTGGTAACTCTTGTACCCAATACAATAGGTCCTAGACATTATTCCATCCAGGGATAAGCCCTGTAGGCATAGAAGCGAAAGATGATAGGAGATAATCTAGTCGTCCTTTGAAGTCTTCTTCCTTGCCCTTCAGGTTCCCTAAGTCATTAGCTGAAGAAGTCCCGTCAATGGATAAGAGCAGGTAAAGCCACGAGCAAGCTTTATCTAAATCTGCTAACTCCTAGCTTTTGTTCCTAGCCATTATTGCCTCCAGGGAAAAGACCTATAGTCACATAAGCGAAAGATTCTTTCCTCTCATCTAGTGGAACGGGGCCTTAACCTGTTATTATTCTTGAATGGACGGATTTCGGAGGGAATGCTTCAGAGCTAAGAAGAATTTGTAAGGGATCGGGCAGATGAAACACTACTTCTTTGGGAGTTATCCCTTGTTACCCCCTTCGATCGGTCGGGAAGGAGACTTGGACCGCTACTTACTTAGAATGAAGGGAAAGGAGGGAGACTGAAAAAGACGGGAGGTCCGTATCTCATTCTTATGATTGGTCGCTTCGCTAAGAATGACTTAGGGTCTAAGTCTGGGTAACATCCCCTATCTAATAGAAGAAGTGAAGAGTGAAACGCTACGTGCCCTTACCTCTTCTTATACAGAAAAGGAAGATTCGATAGGACCAAAAAGGCCTAAGTTCGCTTCGATTCGATAGGCCGCATGTAAAACCAAAAAAACCTACCATGAGCCAGACCACCAAGATGCTTCAAGCCGGGTGCTTTTTAGCCACCAACAGCTTGTGTTTCCGTTCCCTGGATGAGATCAAGGATTCTTTCCATCGGATTAGTAACAGTCCGTTCTCCAAAGGACTCACTCAAAAGGGCAAAAGCATGACTTCCTTAAGGATAGAGACCAGGGGGGAATTAAGGTCAGTTGCTTCGAGTTCAAATAGCAACTTCCTGTTTTGATATCTAGAATCTCATTCAATCAAAGTCCTCAAATCGAAAGGAAGTAGTCCCTTCGTGAGCTTTCAGTGCGTAAAGGTTAGTTCAAAGCACGAAAGCACACCTCCCTCACTTCGTACTTCGTGGGCAGGGGAGGTAAACTATCTTTACTAACCCCGGGTTCCGTTAGAGTTTAATACTTGCTCATGCGTGGACTGTTCTTTTCCCTGAGGAGGACTGCTTACAGAGTTAGATGAATAGTAAGGCTTATGCCGAAGTGCCAAGTCACCTACATGCTCCTTTCTTCACTCGAAAAGGGGGAGACCTGTTCTCTAAGTCAGTGGCCGGCTTCGGCTTTCTTTACCTTCCCCGGGCTAGGAAGTCTATTCCCAGCTGTTCTGCCAGATTCTATAAACCTGGGATTTTTCATTAAACATCAATTTCCCTTCATAAGCCTACGATCTAAAGTTTCATTTTGCATGCGCATATAGATGAAAAATCTTGGGATTTCCCTTCATACGACGGAGATGCAAAGTTCATTTCATATAGCTGTGAAATCAGTGAATTTATGTGATTGGCGAGAATGCATTCGGTGTAGATTGATAGAAATGAAATTCTCGTGTACTTAGATTGAATTAGCGTGGTTCGGTTATTCTTATTTGTCTCGAGCTATTTCCACTTTGGGATGGCCACACTTTGATTATACCTTTAATAAGACATTGCTGGGGAGGATAGAAGGTGAAGCAGCTCCCTGGGATTGATTGTTGGGGGCTTTGATCTCCTTATTTGAATACTGATTTGGATACTGCTTTAAATACAAGCAGGGTGACTTCCGCAAGCAAAGGAAAACGCTGGCCTTTCTTTGCACGGGATTCGACTTACCAACTGATCCTAGTGGCTCTGGGTCAGGTCACGAACGGTATTCGATTGATTTGAGCTCTATCGTCCCATCCTCTAACTAAACTAGTCCACCGGCGAGGGTAGGCAACTCACTAAGTAGAGTCTAAAATGTTAGCAAGATCAGCTGCGCTATTGAAAGGCTCTTAGCTGCTTATCCGGGATTAGAAAAAGGCGTAACTGCTCTTGTCTCTTCTTTCAAATAAATTCCTCAAGTTGAAAGAGATATGATCGTCAAATAAATAGAATAGGGCTATCCCCTGCCATTTCAAATAACCGGTGTTAGGAATCGCTTTCATAAGAAGCAAGGGAAGGAGAAACTGTTCTTGCTTGAGTTGAATCAGTTTTATTTGACGTTAAAGAAGTAGTGTGGATCCCGGTGCAAGGGAAATTCCTGTTTTTTCTCCTCGCCGGGGACTTCCGCTGCTTCTGGTCGCGCTGCTACTTCCGACTGTGCTGATTCGGGCATTCTTCCAATGCTGGGAGTATGATAAAGCCCCGATTCGATCAGTTCCGTTGCCCAAATCGAATGTTCTACCTGACTCAATCCCCTTCTTCATGAATGGCGGCATGGCTTACGAGTGAGGATGCCCAGTCTCGGAACTGAGATTATGAATCTGAGCCTGCTTCCTCAACTGCCTTTTCTTTTGCTTTGGCGGGAAGGAAGGCTGGCACAAAAGAAACATCGGCTTCGGGCCGGACCCTTAGACTAGTCCTATCGATCTGACAAGAAGAAGGGAGGCATCTAAAGGGGGAAGAGAATAAACAGATACGGATAGCAGAAGAACAACTAGACTAATGAGAGTAAGGAACTTAGAGGGAAAAGCGAGAGGATGAGTGAAAATACCGGAAGATTCTTGCTTTGTATTTAAAGTTCCGGGATCCGGCACCTAGGCTAGTCCCTTAATTTAGTATAGTAGCGCTGAAAGACAAGAAATATTGGACTAGACTATTCCTTATGTAGATGTAGTGGATAAGCTCTCCGTGTTGGGATAGGCGTTCGGATTGGAACAGCTATTCTAAGAGCGTGCTGAATCCAACCGTTGCACGTTCTCCCTTTGGCTAAACCACCACTTCAGACTAACCCTTTTGCCTGGCTGGCACTTACTCAAGTTAGAGTTTTGCGCTCTCTCAAAACGCCTGCACGCCTGCGACTCCCCGGTCCTACAAATGAAGCTTCCGAAAGGGGTGCTTGCTGGAGCAGCTCAACGAGATGTGGGTTCAATTCCCGCTATGCCTCATCCTAGTAGGTGTCTGTGCCATTGGGCCAGCTAAACTTGCTCTGATCTAGTGTGCGTCCGCTCCTGTTCGGGCTCACTCAGCAGAAAGCTAACTCTCTTCTCCTTAAGTGTGGAATCCACGTTGACTTTGTCACGCAACCAAATAAACCGTTTGGAAGGTTAACCCAATCTTGAAACCCGGGGGGAATTCCTTCCATACAGGATTGGGGAAAGACCTGACTTCTAGCCCATTACTTGGCAATGGATCCAAGGGGAAGCCAACTCACTTATCGATCCCAGAGTGCGGTTAATCTGCTTATTCCAGTGAACAAAGAAAGCAACTCCATGGGGTTAGGTGAAGGCCTGACTCTATTCCTGACTAAAGGAAGGAAAGCTAGCTAGGCAGACTAGAAAGAAAGAGCGGATAGGTTCAGCAGAGAGATCGGGTGCCCTTGACCCTCATTTGTGTATCATACTAGTGCGCTATTGGGCCTAATATCTATTCTCTTAGTTTCATAGAAGCCCTTCCTACTAGTAGGATAGGAATGACAAAAACAAAGAACCTAGCGAGTAGGATAGAAAGGTCGGCACTTAGAACTTAGATCATCTCATTCCAGACGTGCGGATGGAATGGAGGGACGGGCTTTATACTTATAGTTATAGATAGAGCTAGGTTTTCCATCCAGCTATCCCTTTTGGCCTGGAAGAAAGTCACTCAATAGGGATAGGAAGAGATGCGTCCCATTAGAGGCCTTCCAGTCTAAGCCATTCTTTTCTCTCCTTAGCATCTATTACCTGACCTTGAGAGGGATAGATACAATTAGTTAGAAGGCATTCCAAAGTGATATAAACCCAAAGACGAAGACGCAGCTGCAACATCTTCATCTTAACGTCTGATCGTCTGCATCGTCTTCTCGTCTGCCTCTCTTGTTGGTGACTTGTCCCGACTTGAATGAAGCGGAAACCCGAGGTCAGAGCTTGCTATAGCTATAAACCTAGAGAGAAGACAAGAAGCTAAGAAAACTGGTAATGAAGCAATGGCATATGGGTACAAGATACTAATGAACTCGCTGTACGGTAGATTTGGTATAAATCCACAAAGTACTATAACAGAGGTATGCGATAGGGAAAGATATGACTATTTAACACAGAGGGACAATTTGATCATGGGGAACATGCTGAGCGAGCATTACTATATCGTAAGTTACGTTAGCAATACAGGACATGTTGACGACTCAGACTGGAATCCTCCTAAGATATCGGCTGTTCAATTGGCCGCAGCTATTACAGCTTGTTCTCGTATTCATATGTACCAATACATTTCCAGACCTGACTGTTACTACACTGATACTGACTCAGCAATTCTAGGAAGTCCTCTTCCAGAAGATGAAATCTCTTCCATTGAATTGGGTAAGTTAAAGATAGAGCACTTTGTAAAGAGAGGTATCTTCTTAGCACCTAAGAGTTATACCTTAGTAACTGAAGATGCTGGTGATATAATTAAGCACAAGGGTCCAGCTAAAGACTTGGTCAATGTTGAATGGTTTGAGTCACAATACGCTGATCTGTCTCGAACTAAGCAGATCACCGTGGAATCTAACTTCAGAATTGATTGGCATACCTTAAACATAGCCAAAAAGGATTTCCAAGTAAGCCTTGGAATCAAAGTGGGTACCAAAAGGGACCCAATCTATGATAATAACAATGTTTGGGTAGACACACAACCTAAGGATGTAATAGACTTCGGTGGTCAAGAAAGCTCTATTCTCAAATTGGAATTGAAGATCCTTCAGGAGAAGTTTGACAAGAAAGAGAAAGAGCTAGTCTGGAGAAAGAATATGCTCAGAGTATTGCTAGTCTGCGGAAAGAATATGCTCAGAGTATTGCTAGTCTGGAGTCAAAACTTGCTAAACTGCGTGAAGAGATTCAATCGCTGTCTGCTGCTAAGCTTCCTGAGAACCAGTGATGCGCCCTCTTACTGAATCCCCAACGGGATTAGAGCAACCTACTCTGTACAAGCACCCTACAGAGGCTAAGAAGCCGAAGGGGAAGGGTAAGAAGAGGAAAGAAGAAGAGCAACTAGCAGAAGATGCGGAAGAGCTACTATCAGGAGAGCTCCTAGGCAAGCAAAAGAGAGACTGAAAGCGATTCACCGATAAAGAAGGAGGCTGCGGGCAGGGCATGGGATATTGAATGAAAAGAAAAGTCCCAGCCTTATGTTATAGATGGTTAAGGAAAGCTCCTGGATTGAACTACTCCAAGTTCTGTCCTTTCCACAGATATCCCGGTCATGACTTAGAGTCATGTTACACTCTCAAGGATCTGATTTATGACTTGAATGATCAGAATCGTCTCAATTGGAAGGAAATAGAGGCACATGTGACAGGGCATAATCAAGGAATTTATCAGAACCCTTTGCCGGATCACCAAGCATTATGTGAACAGACCAGAGAATGGAAATTGTTCGGTCCAGGAACCGCTTATTGTGAGAAAGGCTCAAAGCATTACTACAGTGGAAGTACAAAGGCCGATAGAAGCACCCACATGTCAAGTACAGTCGATGGTTGAAGACAGGAACCTCCAGAAGCAGACGGCAGCATGCGTGTATGATGACATCTTCGACGAAGACTCCTTTTCTTTTTAGATAAAGCAATACATTGTTCCACTTGAGAAGATGAAGGCCAGAAATGCACCATCAACCACAGTACAATCTCCACCGCCATCAGCATTGCCATTTCAGCATAATTTGGTGAATCCGGCCTCCAAGATCATAAAGTCTCCGCCACCATCCGAAGTTCCACAGCCACGGGTTATCATTCCGCCATCCAGCGTGTCGACGAAAGAAGCTTGAATTTCAATGCAAATTCTAGCAAAGTTAGAGACCCTCATTGTACTGGTGGTACTATCCAAGTAGAGAGGATTCCCAATGTTGCTTCCTAGGTATTCCATTCCTTCCGGTGTCCACAGAACCAGAGGAACATTATCAAACTTAACCCTTTATAAAATAAGATACTAGCAAAGCTGCTTTTGGAGAGATGCTCTCCCGGTTGGTTGGCATTTCTTAAGAATCAAAAGCTTCCCAGCTATATGGTATGGTCCTACGCCTAGGACAGCATTGCCATTTTCTTCACTCCTCCATTTAAAAACATAGAAGCCATTATCAAGGAGCATGACATCTTCAAGAGCTTGCTCCCAAGTCTTAGAAGCCCATTCTTTCACAAGATTCAAAGGGAGTGCTCGGTCAAGGAAATACCCTACCACAACATTTTTCCATCTCTTATAGCCTATTTCTGTAATCCCATTAGGTATGTTATAGACTCCTTCTTTCATGGGCTCAATATTCTGTTTAGTAAGCTTAATCAACCCTACATCAAATAAGGCTCTTTAACATCTCTTTCTTATGAAAAAAAAAAACCAGTCCAAGAAAGAGGCTTACCTGAAGCAATATGAAGTTCATGGCCGGAGGGGCTGACAGGCCTTGCTTCAAGTCCACAAGAGGACCCAGGTCCACTCCTTTGGTCTTCTTCAATCAACTTGGCAGTGACAGATTTTCCAACTAGGCAGTCACCTATTTCGGAGGGTGCAGGGGCTACAGAGTGTGCAGACTGTGAATTTTCTGCAATATTGGAGGTTTGGAACCCTCCTTCAGCCTCTGGAAACGTTCCCCCCTCAGCTTCCTAATCTTCACCTTCTATAACAACATATGCTTCTTCACTTTCAGATTCAGCACAGATTGAACATACAACATCGCTCCCACAGGAGCACGCAACAACGGAAGTCTCCTCGTCATTTTCTTCTCCATTTACATTCTATTCATCGGCTGGAGTATTCGAAGATTCCAGACAGTCATCTCCAATCCCTCCTCCATTTCCAGCTTCTAGAGCAACAGATATTTTTTCAGACCGGTACCCTATGGCTACATTGACACACTGCCGGTCCAAGGCTGAGACAACCATCGCTTGCTCAGTACCAACGGAATTATGACCCAAATTGTTCGGATTGCTCTTCAACTACGGGAAATCTTCCTCATAATTATCAGACACATTAGCCCTTTGCATTCTTCTTCTTAAATGACTCATATTGTGAGATGAATCATTAAACCAATACTATTTGCTACCAAGAGAAGATCTCCTACGGCTCTTTTCTCATAGCGAAGCGACGGAGAGCTCTTTGTGGGCGGTAGCGAAGCGAAGGAAAGAGCTCGAATAAGTGTAGCCGCACTCCCCTTCTTGTATCCCTGTAAGCCTAATTCCTTTTCTTGCCTGGAAGCTCTCTAAGGTAGCTCTTAACTGGAAGTTCCTAAGTGTTCTAGCACGATAGGATGGATTCTAACCAATAAGATCGGGTATCTAGTCGCAGAGCTGAGGATAGATAGAATGTCTTTCCTGGGTTTCGAGAAGGAAGAGTGAAGAAGCAGAAGACCTACCAGCTGCAATGCATATCTAGGGGATTCGGTTGTAAGATGTGCTTATTGACAGATAGGATAGGCCTTTGAAGGTCCTCTAGTTAGCTTCTTCAATAAGTCTAAAAGGAAGTTTTCTTACCCTAGGTTGGTTGGGGAATGAGATAGCGGAGGCAATCTCCTAAGCCATAAGAGAGAAGGATAGGGGAATACCTTGACTTGACTGCAAGCTCTATGAAGGTTCCTTTGCTTCCTCTCTTTTTGATTTGTTCTCTGAGTGAGTTACCTTAGGGACCTAGCTTGACTTCCTTTCCTTGCCTGCAAGCCCCTATAAGGTGTCTATCTAGAAGAAGAAGCATATAGTTGAAGCTCTTTCTTTTGGTTCATACCCGGTGAATGAAATAACCGTTGTTCAAATAACCGTAAGCGGTGGTGGAGTCAGTTAATCCGAATAGGTTTTGTTCTAGTAGGAGCTCTAAGCCTATCAGCTGTGAAAGTCCTTTATCGGATTCGGATGCTGGGTTAACTGGTTCTCAAAGCGAGTATCCCATTTTTTCGGGTAAAGAAATCCGGGAATAAAATGACCAAAGTGGTAATCTTAGAACTTCGATAGAGGCACTCACTCTAACTCTAAGTCAAAGGGTAACTTAAACTCCCCTAAGAAAAGCCTAAGAAAAGGCATGGATTCGGAAGTACTAGGGTTCCACAGTTTCTAATTCTTTTCATTCAAGTCTTCCTATTCCTAGCCTAGCAGAGAGGAAGCTACCCCCATTCGTTCCCTGGGTGATGGAGAAAATGTTCGGATGTTCACAAGTCTTCGCCGTAAATCAAGCTCCCCCTTAGATTCGGGGATAGGAAAACTAGCAGGAAGGGTATTACGCTTCAAGAGAAGTGGAACTAAAGCTTCCTTACAGACTGAATTTCTTACCCGGATGAGGATTCTACAGAAGATGATGTAAAAGACTCAACGCTTCCTCCCCTTTTAGAAAGACTTTCCTACCCGAGGCTAGCGAACCCCCCAAACTAATTAGCATTCCTGCCTACCGCTACACGTGGGCGCAGGAAGCTATTTCAATCGGTTTCAAACCTAGCAAAGAGCGCAGAAGTGAGACGGATTCAATTACCTTGGATCCTAACCCTACATGCGTAAGAGGGCTCGCAACAAAACTTATGACTTGTTATCAAGACAAATCGTGCCCCATTTAGATGTGTCACTTCACTCGCTAACTTAGGACGTTAACATTTCTTAAGTGAAGTGATTGGATTAACGTACGCTGCCATCTAAAAATCCCCTCAAGAGATGCCCACCCAAACTGAACTACTTACTTCACTTGCGAATAATATACTACTGAACACCAATCCACGATTGCTAAAGATCACTAAAGAGAAAATGTTCACTTGATTTGTATTCTTTCTTTTACGCTTTCATCAGCTTAGGTCCCCTCCTTTGTGGTCAAGCAGGATAAGAAAGTCAATAAGACTATGAATTTGAGCTGTCCTCGGATGTACACCTGCTTGTGGCACCTCAGAATTACAGACTGACTACGGTAAGAGACCTGGACCCGGCGTTCGTTGCCTTCGTTGGAGTCGTGGAAGCTCAGCTCGTCCTATTCTTAGTATTCCTAATCTTTAAATCCCTATACTAGAAAGTAGCTCGATCCTCCTAAGCTAAGGGAGAGGGTCTTTAGACACTCGACTGAGTTGGAGAGGATCTTTAGATGAAATGTCACCAAATGCGACTAACTAACTATTTCTTAATGCGGTTTGAAGCGTGCGACAGCCCCCTCGTTATCTTACTGTTACGGATTGCCTGATTTATGGACATGCGGATCTGTACCTAGACCTGGAAGGCAGAGAGACAATGAATAAGACAAAGAGGATGTGGACTGAACTGAACGGACAGGTCGATTCTGATGCCAATCGTTAGAGGGATGGATGGAAGTGCTATGGACGGACCCGAAGTTGCTCACCATGGACCAAGATAGGGACCTTCGGTAAGCGGTATCAATTCTCTAATGCTGAAAAGCTCTGTCCCGAGTAGTGGAAAAGCCCAGATACGAGTTAAGTAGCTGGCGGCGAATTGTTGAGCCCTTATGCAGCGTCCCGAGAAAACTAGGTAGATCCAGGTTTAGATTGAATCACATATTCTTTTCTTAGGATAGGCCCCTTCTGGAGAAGTAGTTCGCCCACTTCCACCAGTTCTGACTTCCTACGGAAGTGTAGCCATACTTTCTTTCTTGGAAAGAGACCCCCGTTGTCAGCCACGGTTTGTTTGAGATCCGTTGCTGGGCATGTGAACTTCTACTTCTTAGTAAACGGGCTTATTCCTAGGATTGACTGGGTCACTGCCTCAAATGGGTCCCTCCCTCCGCTTTTCCAGTACTATAACTATATAGTAGGACTAAACCTATACTATAGTAGGATAAATAGTAGGTTTCCCTTTCTTTAGTGGTGGCCACGTCTCTTGAATATATAGGACTTGGATTTTTTGGATATAATAGAAAGGTTCTCATATCTCGAAAAAATGAAAAGAACATATAGCTCCCATAAAAGCCTATCAAAAGAAGGAAAACCACCCCTTTAGTTTAGTTTAGTTTAGTTTAGTTTAGTTTAGTTTAGTTTAGTTTAGTTTAGTTTAGTTTAGTTTAGTTTAGTTTAGTTTAGTTTAGTTTAGTTTAGTTTAGTTTAGTTTAGTTTAGTAAGGTCTAAGCTTTCCTTCCGTTCTGCGAGAGTAGGCACCAAAAGCTGTCCTATCATTTATTGGAGTGGAAGGCGCTGCTTCCCATCCTCATTCCGAAACAAAGAGAGTAAGGCCACTTGTGACGTATCTTATTGGTCCAACCCCTACTTTAAGAGGAAAGCACAAATCCCCTTTTCGTTTAGCCGATATCTCTTGAAGTATTAGTTTTGAAAAGCCTGCGGTCGTCAGGCCTTTGATATATCATTTATCTAGTGATCGAGAAATGCAACTCGATCAGGGTCGAGCCAATTATTGTAATGCTTTACTCACAGCTACAAGACTTTATTGGTCCGGTTCCCCGTTCTATGCAAAATCCCTCATCGGCTGCAAAGAGAATCCGCTATTATTGCCAACAGGAGCCTTGCCTTGGGAGAAGCGGGTGGACTAGGATGAGCAAAAACAGATGCCTTTGGTCTTGTCTCCGAGAAAACTCCTTTCCGCTGGTGGGGTACTGTGATGCTGATTTCGCCGGAGATGCTTGTGATAGAAAATCCACTTCTGGATTTGCCTCTCTGCAGGGCTCTGCTACTGTTGCTTGGATCTAATACATTCTATGCTTCGCTGCTCCCGTTCGGATAAGACATCGAAGAATGACACAATTGAGGGATGGGTGACTCGACCTGCCTTTTCATTCAGGCGATGACTGGTCCTTCCGTTTCGTCCCCGTCTCTAACTCTACTGTCGGGGCTGGGACAAGAACAACAAACGGATTCTTTCATTTTCTGTTCACTACATTTCTAGTTCCTATTGCCTCCTCGCTATTGACAATAACTTCCTTATTATTCGAGAAAAAAGAAGTTTGATTTCTTTCAATTCAATCTTTCTTCAACGGCTACTGAATTTGAAGTTTCGAACTCCTCTTTTTCTTGGGCCCCTTCCTTTTGAGCCGATACCCTCCCGCTTGAAAGAGCGGGACTTTCACACCCCTTCCCGGAAATGAATGTCCAGCTTTGCTTGCAGTCTCCACTCCAGTTCTTGCTTCCTCGTAGTGGTCGGTGGATACTTTTTGACAAAGTGGAGTGATGGAGGGGTGACCGAGACAGAGGGATATTTGATTGGGCATAAGATAAGACCGGCGGGGATCGAGACTCAAGTCAAGGAAGATCTTATCTTACTATCCTCGTTTTCCGTTCGTTACTCACTTGAGCCAAACCCGCTTTCCTTGCTTGTACTTTAGAGTCTCTATTATTTCCTCTCTCCCTATCTACTTTCCTGCTCCCCGGACACCTCCATTAGTATTAGCTGAGATCCTTTTCGATTCCTTTACGAAAGTAGTAAGAGTAACCTTCCTCTTTTTGAAAGAATTCAAAATCATTTCCGCCCCCCCTTTTGGCGTACTCGAGGAGGCCGTGTGGCTTCTGCAGGGACCTATTTAAGCCTTCGCCTTGCTGCTGAGACTGAGCATTCTTCTTCGTGCTTGTACTCTTTGTGCTCATACCAGCTCGTCTTGTAAGCCTTCTTTATCTTCTCTTTTCCTTTCTTAATGTCGTCTTCTAGTTCTTCTCAGTTAGATAGGCTTAGTAGGGAATTTTCCATTCCTAATAGGATAGAAATTAGGATTCCTTCCCTATCTTCCTCTTGTCGAGTGACTGCCTTCCTAAATTGATTTCGTATCTTCCTTTTCTTTTCACTCCTCCGATCTTTCAACCGCATTCCAATAACCAATTAGATAGATCGATCAGATCAAGCCTGTAAGTAAAGGGTCTACATCCCCAAGCAAGAGCAGGAAAGAGGAATGACTCGGGTTCAAAGTCTACTTCAAAGGTAAGAGGAAAGACAGAAAGGGATCTGCGCCTGCTGCCTCTGACGCTGCTTGGTAAACTCGGTCAAATGCATGTGCCTTAGCCGAAGCCTTTTAGGGTTCAAATGCAACTAAAACTGAAACGGATACTTGCTCAGATGCGAGAAGATGCTCGAGCTGCTAGCTCTGATGCTGATGGGGGTTATAAGTCAATGAGATAATAAGCTCCTGCTGCTTGCTCCTATGTGACTAGAGGATCCAAAATAGGCTGTGCTCCTACCTTCATTGTGAAGCGAGGCTGACACAAGGCCCGGATCTGCTTGATCTCTAACGATTGGATATGGAAGGGATACTCTGCCAATTGGGATCTCCTTTCTAGGGACAAAGAAAGAGGTGATCTAAAGCGAGTGCTCTCCCTCATGCTCAACGCGTTGCTCAGACAGCTGATAGCGAACAGGTTATGGCACGTTCAGAAGAGCTCCGAGGAACTGGGCACCAGCTCTCGATTCTTCCTTTAGCCGTGGACCGTAGAAGCGATGTGCTCAAGAGCTCAAGAAAGCTAAGAAGAAAAACAGAAAGTGAAGGGCAAGTCCATCCATCCCTGATTAGTCACGGCATTATCTCCAGGTCCCAGGTTTTCTTGATCTAAGTCTGCTGATCAATATCGCGTGAGTGTTCTATCTATCGCTGTAGCTGCGAGCGCTTCATCTATCTGGTCTTTCATCCTGGATTAGTCTTTCGGTGATCTTATATCTACAACAATTCCGTCGCCGTCTACCAAAACGAGTAGGAGCTACATCCTTCTTCTTACTGACAGCTACGTTGGCTTCGGAGTTTGCTTGTTCCTCTGTTTGCTATGGCTAGTTCAGTGATGTTCTTTGAGCCGTGGCTTGCTTGCTTTACTCTACTAGGCCTAACAGCGTCGTCTTCGGCCAGAACAAGCCTTGGAGCAGCAATGTGGAATAGCCCCACTAGACTATTTCTCGGGTATCCTTCTTCCCTCTATTTCATATGCTCCCTCCTTGTTTCGACTGACAGCCGCTTTCTTAAAGAGGGAGAGGCGCTTTAGGCCAAGTCTTAAAAGACAGGACGATCTGAAGCAAGCGCTTCGCTTATGAAATATAGGAAAGGAAATCGTCTTCATCCCATTCTATCTCCTAAACTGGTGAATTCGCTACGTACAAATAGTTCTCCCCTTGCGATGAATCCCTCGCCCAACCTTATGAGCGGATAAATAAGTCCACCATCACGCCAGGACCGGCAGCTCCACTGCAGAGCGGATTCCCAAGCATTAGGCCCGATAGAGGAAAGAACGATCTAAAGTAAAGCCCAACCCTAGGAAGTCAAAGCTCTCCTCTCAAAGACCTCTTTTCATGGAAGAACCGCTTGGATCGACTAGTTCTATGGGCAGTGGACTCAGGCGCTGCCAGCCACAGGGGGGAGTCGCTTTCATGGCCCGAACTATATTCCTTAGCGAGAAGGTCAAGAGGTTGCGTTTACTATCTTAGCCGGAGGATGGTCGGTGCTGAGCATCGATATCCTCCGGTTGAAAAATAATGCCTTGCCCTCATGTTCGCCGTCCAGAAATTACGACACTACTTGTTGGCGCATATGGTTTACCTAATATCTCGGGTGAACCCGCTAAAGATCTTAGTCGCTAAGGCAGGATCACTTAGCGCGAGACTTGCCAAGTGGTCCATTCTATTGTCCCAATTTGACATAGTGTATGTGCCACAAAAAGCTGTAAAAGGACAAGCGATAGCAGATTTCCTTGCCGCACATCCGTTACCGCCGGATTCTAATCTGAATGATGATCTCCCGGATGAACCAGTCTTCCACATTGAAACTTTTCCCGGACATCCCCGTGATAGATGGGAAATTGACTTCGACGGTGCAACGCGTACCAATTCCAATGAGGAGTTGACTTCTGGAGTCGGTATTAGATTCATAACCCCTGAAGGGCACATGATACCACACTCCTTATCATTAACTGAGTCGTGCTCCAACAACGTAGCCGAATATCAGGCGTTAATCATGGGTATGGAGATGGCTCACGAAATCGGAATCGATCATCTTGAGGTTTGCGGTGACTAAAAACTCATCGTAAACCAGATGAACGGCAAGTATGAAGTTAAGAAACCGAATCTCCTCCCCTACCATAAGATGGCTCGTCGCCTCGCAAGGAACTTCATATATTTCAAACATCGAACATATTCCTCGCGGACGAAATGCCCGAGCAGATGCATTAGCTGGCCAAGCAAGCAGAATAAGAAGCAAAGTAACTCGACTCACTAAAGGATAGGAGCGACAAAGCTACTTTCCCGTTAGAGTACAGCTCCGCAATTGAGCTAGTTTCACTTAACCCTGCAGCAGGATCTTCAAGAGGAGCGTAAGCGATGATCTGAAAGAGAGGAAGCTCGCCTTAGCGCATCCGACAGCCAGCCCTATGAGCTAGCTTACCAGCTCGACCTCTGCCACTACTGCTTCGCTAGCCAATGCTAGAGATGGAAGATCTAAAACAAGGGCTGAGCCTATGCTTATCCTATTCATGCCAGCCTTTGTGATTGCTTATTCGAAGGCAGACTTGGACTCCTTTCCTTGGACCAGGCACCAAAGCAAGCAAGAGATTGAAGCGGGGCATGGGAGACACGAAGTATTGCGAAAGAAGGAACAAGGGACGCCTCATTCCATTAAGCAAGAACCCGAGCTAAGAGCAGGGCAGATGAAGTCGACAAATCGGGTCTAAAAGCAAAAGCCCGTACATATAAAGCATTTTCATTAAAAACCTATCTACGATTGGCTTATCGCAGCCCCTAACTCAAGTTTTTGACTAATGAGAGGATCCGCCAGTAGGGCAAATGCCGCCAGATGCGAGCCTTTGCTACGGTCTTTACAGGGGAATTATTTCAATAAAGGAATGTTCCGGATTTACCAGTTGACCAGTTTCGGGAGACTCTCCAGTTGCAGAACAAAAGGAATGGTTTGGTTGATAACTGATTGCGCCGGACTGGTATACTTCTCCTCTTGGCTTTGCTTTAATAGAATATATTCGATTGGAAGAGACTTGACTCATGCACTCATAAACTCTTGAAATCAGGAACTGGTTTGAAAGCTTCACTCATGAGCTATCTTACTAAAGGTAGCTTGTCTCCTAAACTGCCATACCCAGAAGTTGTAGTTGGACTAACGAGACTTTTCCGAGATTATCAAGCGGGAAATCCTTGTTCGAAAAAGAAATGGAGCTGGAACGGGATAGAATCCTTGTAAGTCAGAAGCCTGTCAAGGGCATTAACCAGTTCGTTGGGGCTAAGACTATTGTTCGTGTTATCGAGCGAGTACAAAAAACAAAGGAAGAAGCATTTTTCCATTCTCGAATCCTGTATTCTACTCTATAAGGCGAGTAATCTCATCAGAAATGAAGAATGTTCTTTTTCTTTCTTTATGTATTGGATCCAGTATTTGGTGGGCATCTCAGCCAGAGCTGCTGAATGTAAGTCAAATCATAAGTAAAGCATCGGCTTATCCAGATATTGTAGACGGGATTGGAGAGATTAGTATGATTAGACAACATGGTCTAGAGACAATTGAGTCAGCATATAAAGAAATTCTTGACACACAGATGAAAATGCTTGAAAACGTAGAGCAGAAGGAGATGATCGAGGCAGCAGTTAAGGAATCGCAAAACGAAGATATGCATGTTCCGCTTTAAAGGATAGGGGGGGGCTTCCAGAGTGAAAAGCTGTGAAAGCTATTGCAGTGTTGATCGGGAGCATCGCCTTGGCAATGATATTGACAGAAGTAGCCCCAAAATAAATAAGTAATTAGGAGGGGGTTTAGGGAACAATTAGGAGAAGCATGATCCCTTGAGTGCCCCGTTAGCTCCATAAGGTTGTTAGCTTGCCTGCCCTCCATTCCCGCCTGTAGGAAGGGTTGGGCTAAGGTCAGCCCTCCCCTCTCCTAGTAGCTCTTGAGGTAGCCCAAGTGCTCTCTTCCTGTCTTTAGTAAGTAATATAGCAAGACCTCCTCTCTCCCCGAGGTAAATAGCAATAGAAAGACCCGCGTGCTATCTTGTTACTGAACTAATTGTGTCAGAGAATAGGTCTCTCTTCCTGCCTAAAGGCATAAATGGAGTAATTCCTCTTCTAGCTAGGCGCGTGTATCTGTCCAAGAATTGCTCTCTGCCCGAGTGACTTAGAATAGAAAGAGTAGGGTCTGAGTACAGAAATGAATGATTCTTTCCCTTTGTAGTGGTCGATCCTAAAGGCAAGAGCTGTTCCAGGTGGTCCAGTGGATTAAGCCATTGATCATGGGTCAACGACGGCCAGTGGATCGATTTAGGGGAAGTCAAGTAGGTTCCTCGAAGCCCGCCACTAAAGGGGTCAAGCCTTCAAGCCAAGCCCGTGTAAGAAGCTATTCTTCTCTCTCCCGCCTGGGCCTATCCTAGTAGGGTCCCCTTTTGTGGAATAACTATAAGTTCTTTGGGGCACCTAATAGTCAGTCTTTCTATGTGTCCAAGACTAGCCCCCTCCCCGAGGGAAATGAAAGAAATAGGCATGTACCGAAAGTAGGGGGAAGTCCCCGGTGATCCCTATCCTTTTTGGGAGCTCCAAAAGTGATCTTGCTTCCCTCCGGAGCTCGCTTGTGGGTGGGAATAAGCAGGATCCCCTAACTGTGCTCCTATCTCAATAAGTGAGTTTGCTTCCCCTGCCCGGCATTCCAAAGTCATGGGAGGACACCGCCCCGGCAGATCGGGAAAAAGGGGGTCACTCTGCAACCAAAGATGAAACCCCTCGGCTTTCTTCTATATTAATGGAAAAGTCTCTGGTCTTCCCTCTCCTGTCTTTGAGGAATTCCACGTGCAAGAGGGTCTACTCTCATTGAGGTACCCCCGTTCACTCCGAGGCCATTCAACGGCCATTCCACGAGGTAAGCCCGCTAACCCCGAAAGTCATTGTCTCCTGGTTCGTTCTTCCCTACCAATCTAAGTAAATAAGGGTTCTCGAACCCCGCCATTGAGGTAAGCGCGGATATCCCGATCTGGCTTTTCGGGCTAACCATTCAAAGATGAAAGATTTCCCTCGGGTAATTAATGGCAGGACAATGCCCTGTGCTTTCCTGTATGTGAGGAATTCCCCCCGGGGGAGTTATTATGTTTATGGAAATAAGAGGGATACCTTCAGTGCACGAACTGCCTTTTTATTTATTTGGGGCACCTAATCTTCCGTATTTGTATTTAATTAGTACAAGGATTGCTCTCTTCCTTCGGGAACTTTCCAAGAAGGGACCTCTCAAGAGAAGGAGTAGCCGCACATTTCCTTCAAAAAATAGAAGTTCTTTTGGGCCCCTAAGAGGCCGTATTAGTCTATGTCGAATAAGAGCTCTCCCCCTTACTCTATAAAGGGCGAGGTAAATAGGACTTGCCAGAGTAGGAGCTCCACAATTGATTGTGTACAACAAAAGGTTGGTATTGAATATGTGTTTTGTTTATTGTTCAGAGTATCAACCTATCTTAGCCCCCAACCAATTTCTTACATAACCGATTCTTTCCCTGAATAGGTTGCTAGTGTTCGGTCCTGATCCAAGATGAGGAACCAAACCAAGTCTTGAAAGTCTTCCTCAAGTGAGTACTGGTCCACCTATCCAGTATGTGAGGAAGTTTCTCCCCATGGAGCTAGCTTTTGTATGTTACTAAGCCGGATCGCCCATACTAGGTTCTTTTTCCACGCTATGTGACTAGCCGACGATGATGGGACTAGTAGACGCAGCAGACTGAACTTGTCTCATGAAATGGTTCTTCTCGACAATCCATTTATTGTAGGTTAGATTCAGCCCTATTAAGTTAAGTTAAGTTAAGTTAAGTTAAGTTAAGTTAAGTTAAGTTAAGTTAAGTTAAGTTAAGTTAAGTTAAGTTAAGTTAAGTTAAGTTAAGTTAAGTTAAGTAAAGGCAGACTGACGCTCTTGCGTCTGCATGATCTGACTTCTATGACTTGTAGTATAAAATCAAAAAAGACTAAAGCCAAGCCCAGGGAACTTTTTTTTTCCTTCTATCGTGCCTATCTATGCGGCTCCCGATAGAAGCAATATTTGATTACAGGAAAGCCAACTAGTAGACGTTACGCTCCTCAACCTATCGGTTGAGTCACTTCGATGCACTCTCCTTCAGGTAGGATTCTTTTATAAACATTGAGGAGGTAAGAGCCCTATCAACCATACATTTCGTATACTACTGAAAACTATAAGCTTAAAGTCCTTACTCAACTACAAGTACAGTAAGGAAGGAAAGGGCTACATCCTCTTTCTTATAATGCATTCCTTATTTATTGCTCTATCCATAGAGAGAAGACAAAGATGCAATTCAAGGTCTTATGCTTAGAGTGATTCAAGAAGATAACTAGAGGAACCTCAAAGGCCTATCCGAGAGGCAAGGAATGTAGCTACTTACTATAAAGGCAGGGTCCGAAGGACTTTTTCCTTCTTTCAATTCTATATCTCTAGATGGAAGTCCTGAGTGAGTCCAGTCCGGATAGTAGGCAGCCTTTTGCCTTTTGGATTCCCTCCCTCATCTAGTGATGATTGTCATAGATAGGTCTCATCCCTCTGACAGTCCTGGTCCTGCCTTCAATTCTTTCTTCTATTGATTGATAGCGAGGAATGAAAGAAATGGATATGGATATCGTTCCTCTGTGCTCTTTCTTGCTACTTGCCTGTAGGGTTAGCACAAGCTAGGTTTTCCATCCGAACCCTTAACTTACTGTGAGTGGAATAAGGCCAGTGAAAGCGGAAGGTTAGTTCCTCTCTGCTCTTAGCCCGGCAGGTCCCCCTGGACGTTCCCACCTAGCTAATTGAATGTATTTCCCCTTCCTTGCCTAAGCCTAACTGGAAGTGTAAGAAGGTAGCTCTAAGGTTCAGATTCTCTAGTAGTCCTCCTGAAAGCTCATAAGGCAGGCTGCTCCTTTCCTATTGCTGTTCCTCTTGAGTAGTAGGACTAGCATTCATTGCCTTCCTTCTCTAACTCTGACTTTAATAAGGCATTCTGCTTCCCCTGCCCTCGATTCCAAAGGAATGGTCTAAGGGCTTCCCTCTTCCAAGTCCCCCTCGGGGGGTTTCGAATATGAGCTCGCTCTTTATATGCATTCTAAAGGCAGGAAGAGAGGTTGCCACGAGAAGCTCCGATTGAACGAGAGATTGAGGAAGGGGATCGAAAGGCTTTATCTCCAAAGTGCCGGCTCCGATTGGCTCAATTGCTTTGATTCGATTGGTAAGACTTATATGACTCACTCGCTTAGACTGGATTGCTGGCTTAGAATCAATCTCCATATTGACCAATAGCTGGCTTGGTTCCGCTTTCTTAAGCATCCATTAGTGTTGGGGGTTTAATAGATGGATTCACTTACTGCTGCTGGGATTGCCTTCCGAAGGAGAGAGTTAGGTGTCGACCGGCTTTATTCGATTGCTTGATTGCTGGGATTGACAGCTTGAATTGAGGGGCTGGTTACGGTTAAAGACTTCCAGCTGAGAAAGATACAGATAGCATATATAGATTTATAGGTCGAGGGGGCGGCAGAGATCAATTGAGAGGAAGGCAGATTGGGATAGAGGGAGAAGGAGACAGCTACCAGTTTTAGGGATCGAGCCCAGGGAAACAGACAGGGACTTAGATGGGAAGTTCAATGTCTGGGGCAATACACTATCATTTGTTTTCACTTACAATGTTGCCGATATAACCGGACAGCAGACAGGCGATAGAAGCCAGTAACAGATTCCCAGTGAAGGATACAGGGACGTAATACCTATATAAGAGAGCCTGGTTGGGAGATAAAGCTCGAAAGCTCAGGAGACGGAATTGAATGGAAGATATAGGGATGGCAGTTGACAGCTTGAAGGGATTGAGTAGGAGATTGGTTGCCAGGTAAGATTGCAGGAGAGAGATTCAATGCCAGTTCTTGAGATCGAGGTGAAGGTTGAAAGGACTGGATTAAGGGAATGGCAGATACAGATATCGAGGGTTCAATGCCTTCTTTCCCTGAAGGAAGTGAGACGAGAGTCCAAGTCTTCTTTCCTTCAAGAGCCTGAATTTCAGCCTGCATAGCCTCAGGCCATTCTGGAAGTTGAATGGCTTTAGCAAAGGTCTTGGGTTCATCATTAGAAGATAAAGATGTGAGAAATGAAAAAGATGAAGATTAGTAAGATAAAGAATTTGAAAGTGGAAAAGGATTACCTATACCTAGGCCATTTGCTGAAGAGGCATGCTCGATAAGGCATGAGAGCAGTAAGAATCACGTAGGTGAGCAGGTGGGTGATGAGGTCGAGTTGATCGACGAGGTGCTTTAGTGTCAAGAAAGGGGCCCTGCTGAGGAGTAGATTGCATTTCAGAAGTTGGTGGCGTAGATGATTCAAGTAATGCATCTGATGATGTGCTAGGTTCAGGACCGAAAGATTGATCTAAAATGGGAAGAGAATGGACTTGTGAAATGAGTGGAACCTTGGGAGGATAGAAAAGAGCTGTGTCAGGGAGGAAGGACGGTGGGATTAGAAGAATGAAGGAGGTCTTGATTATGAAAAGGAAAAGACTCTTCAAAAAAGGTGGCGGCTGGCACATAGGGACAGGAGGCAAGATCAAAGATTTTTGTTGCGGGGGTAAGCAATGAAGATAGCAGGTTTTGCACGAGAATCAAATTGATGCTTGAAATTCATGACATTCTGACCATAGCAAAGACAAACAAAGACGCGCACATCTAAGGTAATTTGATGAAAAAACAAGTCCCATTCAAAAAGATGGTAAGCGCTTTCTTTTTAATTAAAGTAAGGTTTTTCTTACTGTCTATCCCGCCATTGAGGTACCCCCTCCAGTTGTTAGTATGAGTCGGCACTATCAGACTATGGAAACTGTAGCTATTGAGCATTAATTTCAAGATGATCTGAACTTGACTCTAAAATAGAGTGATTTTTCTTACCCTGCCTCAGCCTATGAGGGGAGCCCGAGCCTTACCTCCTTCATTGACTGGAAGCTCTCCTAAGCTTTCTTTCTTTTGCTCCTAAGGCTAATAAGAAGCAAGGATGGATGAGTGCTTAATGACTGGCTTCTTTCCTTTGGGACTTGTATGTAGCTTTCCTTCCTTTATCAAGGTTTAGCACTTGCAAGGAAGCTAAGAGTGCTGCTAGCCCTATGTTGTAAGGGGCATAGTATTTAGATCAAATAGTAGGGAGGACTCTTTTGAAAGACAGCCTTAGCAGCTCCTTCCTTCCTCTCTATGCCCACCCTGATCTATGAGATCCTTGCCTTTAGCTATCCTCATGACTTCCCCTATTCTAGTTCCTCTTTGATCTGTCCTGAGGGTTGGTCGAAGATCACTTAAGACGCGAGTTAGAAGTCTTAGACTCCAAGAGCTTCAATGCCTATCTAGTAGAATCAGTTGCCGCTGCCTCTTTCCGGTCTTAGTTCTGGATTTCCTGCCTTTCCTAAATGGATGAGGTTGCTGTTCTTGTTCCTGTAGTTGGATGTAGCTACGTGTGGTTCTGTAATGGACTAGCTTAGGCATGTAGCTAATCCAATTTGGCTGTTAGACGAGGATAGATAGAATGTCTTTCCTGGCTTGCCCTTTAATGGCCTTTTGAGGCGTGTACCGAATGTCATACTGCGACAGTAGAATTGACCACTTTGCCATGTGAGCATTGAGTGACCCAGCTTTCGTCACGAGGACCTTGAGAGGATTGATCTTCGAGACCAGATACACCGTGTTAGACAGTAGGTAGTGCCTTAGCTTCTGTACTGCAAACATCAGCGCCAGACATTCTTTCTCAACTGGAGTATAACGGTGTTCTGCACCTTGCAACATCCTTGAGAGATAGTATAGAGCTGCTTTGCTTCATGACCGTCCTCATTCTTTTGGGCTAAAAGCGCTCCCAATGAGTGATCTAGAGCTCTTGTATACAAGATGAAAGGTTTTCCCGGAATAGGCGCTGCTAAAACCGGAGGCTTTGTGAGATATTACTTGATATCTTGGAATGCTTCTTGGCATTTAGCATCCCAAACAAAGTCAACGCCTTTCTTCATCAATCGTGAGAAGGGACGGCATCTACCAGACAGATTGGAGATAAACCGTCGAATATATGCCAGCCTTCCTTGGAACCCTTTCAGTTCTTTTAGGTTCTTTGGTGGTGGCATCTCCAGAATGGCCTTAACCTTTACTGGATCTAGCTCGATGCCTTGCTTTCGAACTACGAACCCAAGAAATTTACCGGACGAAACACCGAAGAAGCACTCATATTCACCAGGGTTCATCCGTAGCTTGTGCTTTCGCAGTCGCTCAAACACTCTTCGCAGATCATCTAGATGGTCTTCTTTCTTTTGACAGCTAAGTCGTCAACGTAGCACTCAACTGTCTTATGTTGTATGTCCGGAAATATCTTCATCATCGCCCTTTGATAAGTAGCACCAGCATTCTTTTTCTCAATCGGTAGTGCTTTTGGAGGAAATAGGATCCAGGTTGGTTTCCCAACCCAACGGATCGTAACCTTAGGGCGACCCCCCAACCAAGGTTAGTCACCCCTCAACAGTTCTATTATTCGTCAGTGTCCTGTCCAGAGCATGTCGGGAACTGAGAGCGTGAACGCTCACAAGCTCCAACACACACCGGACTTTTTATTCCCTCTCGATTCCATCCATATCCACCTATGTTGTGCCCTTCCTCCCAAAGCATTCCGGCATCTGTTATTCCTGGTCTCACCCTGTGAAGCAAAGTCGGATAAGGGAGAAAGACATGGAATTGATAGGGAACCGTAGCTTACTAATATATAAGGCTAAGGCATGAGTCTGCAAAACTTTTATTCGTCGGTTCGAATCCGACCGGTTCCTACAGCGCCATTCCACCCATCCTTTGGAGAATTCCGAAGCAAGGTTGGCGGGCTGAGCCAAAGACTTCAAAGTAAGTTCAGGCTGACTTCTAAACTAACCAAATCGTGCAGAACTTCATCGAGAAAGGGATGCTGCTTGCCTTCCCGGAGTCCAAGAGGCCGATGCAGATCGACAAGTAGACCTTTCCTAAGCAGGTCCATACTGCCGGAGTTACTAAAATGGAAGAAGAAAATCCGTTACCAGGTTTTGTCGACGACGATAAATGAATAAGGGAAACCCGGATTTGCCCAATATAGCATCTCCGTTAATCGTATTGAGCTAATCGGAGCCTTGACGTGGTGGAAGTCACTCACGTCCGAAACCGGAGGTTTGTGCTCAGTCTCAAAAGATCGTTCAGCACACTGGAACCAGGGACACCGTAGGGAGCTTCTTTGGAAGGGTTCTGTGCTTCGGAAAGCTCGGATTGGCCTGTACCAGCCTTTGAACACTCTCTAAATTACCCTGTTCAACCCTCGCGGAAATATCAGAGAAGCACTCCCCATTCAATTGTCTCAACACTTTATTGAGCCTTTGGTGTAGACTTGGAACATAGGTGCGCCCCTCACTTCTTGCCTCCATACACCTTCCACAAGTGGAATGAGCCCAACAATCAAAGAACTTGAAGGCTTTCTTTATTCTCGGTAGCTCCACCAACCTTACTAGCATGGGTGAGTGATCCGAAACCCCTGCAGGTAAGAAAATGGCTTCCGAGGTTTCGAAGGTATCTCAGGAGCTTTTTCTTCCCTCGCCCTTTATTTAAAGCGTTCTCCTTTTTCTTTGAGTACCGGCTTTCCTGCGATTGATTGGCTTTGATCCTCCCCATAACATTATCTCGCTCGTTCTCTTTTATTTGAGTTTGATGATGTCAGTTATAGTTAGCAGACTCACTCTAGGCAACGAGAAGAAGATAAGAACTCAGGAGGTAATTGGGGAAGAAGCATCTCACTCCTTCATGCATGCTCCACCTGGCTCAGATGAGTGCATGGTTTTGATTCCTTCCCCTCCAAGAGATAATAGAATATGCTATTGAGAAGAAAGAAGAGACAGAGCGGGAAGTGGTAACTGTTCAGGCGGAATCTTTCCCGGATTATGATGAGAAAGCGGAAGGGAAGGAGGTTGGAGTTCTGAATAGTAGAAATGACTTTGACTTTGATGGTCTTCCCGATCATGAAGTCAGAATTCTTGATCTCGTGACTCAGCCTTATGTTGATGATTGCCAAGCTGCCATAGAGCAACAAGGAAATAGTCTGGACCTTACCTTATTAGAGAAAGGGGGATGGGCCTGCAAAATGATCTCTGTTGAATAGAGATATAACATTGGAATTCCTTCCTCCGTCAGGATGCTATTGAGGAATCACATGAGCAAAAATATGACTTGGTGGAATTCGACCCATTCCATTTTGGACGTGAATCAAGGCTGGGAACATCGGCTCCAGCCGGTCTTCATCAAAGAATCATCCTTCATCCCCTACCTGGAACGGCCATATCAAAGAAGGAGATCTGATCTACGCAACTTCTTCAACCTCAGAGTTCTGGAGGTAGAAGGGAAGATCAGAGCGGACACCGATGGGATAACTTGAACATATAAATATGCCTCACTTTTCCTGAAAGCAAGAAGGACCCACTCTGCTAGGCCAGGAAGACTTTCAGTAGCAGTCGGGCTGTGGCCGAGATGTAGAGTAGCAGTGGGCGACCTGGCCCAGGCGGTGCCAAGAATGAGTTCGATCCATTAGGTTCTTCGATTTGTTCAGAAAAGAAACGAGAGACAAGAAAACATCTTTGATTACGATTAAAAGGAACAATCTCAAATAGACCAAGATCCAATTTCGGGTCATTTCTTGGTGAACATGATCTGCCATAATCTCTTCGATCCCTTCATTTATGTGCCAGAATACAGAGAGATTTGGTAGGAAAGTGGAAGAGACTTTTTTGTATATGATAATCAAAGGGAGTGGGAAAGCTGCAGTAATTCTTTGGAAAAGCCCGGTTCTCTTTGTCTTCGAGCTTTCATTCCTCAATCCACTGATTCGTTCCTTCATATACCTCCCCACCAATAGATAGAGACAAATGGGAATAACCGAACCACGTCTACAAAATGCCAGTACCATGCAGCTGCTTCAAAGCCAACGTGATGCTCCTTGGTCAGATGACCAAGATATTGGCGAATACCACATATGATCGAGAAAAGAGTACCTATAATCACATGAAAACCATGAAAGCCAGTTGCTAAGAAAAAGGTAGAACCATAAATACTATCC